GGACCAATACATGATTTTATTTTAGTCTTTCTAGGATCAGGTTTGCTCTTAGGAGGTCTAGGGGTAGTATTATTTCCCAATCCAATTTATTCTGCTTTTTCGTTGGGATTGGTTCTTGTTTGTATATCCTTATTCTATATTCTATCGAGCTCGTACTTTGTAGCTGCCGCGCAGCTACTTATTTATGTAGGGGCTATAAATGTTTTAATCATTTTTGCTGTGATGTTCATGAATGGGTCAGAATACTATAAAGATTTTCCTCTTTGGACTGTTGGGGATGGAGTTACGTCGGTGGTTTGTACAAGTCTTTTTATTTCACTAATTACTACTATTCCAGAGACATCATGGTACGGCCTTGTTTGGACTACAAGACCAAACCAGATTGTAGAACAAGATTTGCTAAGTAATAGTCAACAAATTGGAATTCATTTATCGACAGATTTTTTTCTTCCATTTGAACTCATTTCAATAATTCTTTTAGTTGCTTTAGTAGGTGCAATTGCTGTAGCTCGTCAATAAAAAATCAGCAACGTAACCAGTCCACGTTTATTATATGGGATTCAATTGAATTTATTAAATTAATGTTTAGATTCAAATAAATGACATTGATAAGGAGTTGTTAAATGATGCTCGAACATATACTTGTTTTGAGTGCCTATTTATTTTCTATTGGTATCTATGGATTGATAACAAGTCGAAATATGGTTAGAGCTCTTATGTGTCTTGAACTTATATTGAATGCAATTAATATAAATTTTGTAACATTTTCTGTTTTTTTTGATAATCGTGAATTAAAGGGAGACATTTTCTCCATTTTTGTTATAGCTATTGCAGCCGCTGAAGCAGCTATTGGACTGGCTATTGTTTCATCAATTTATCGGAATCGAAAATCAACTCGTATTAATCAATCGAATTTGTTGACTAAGTAGTATTTATCATCTGAATTCGAATATTCATAAATATAAATAAAGTAGAATTAGCGCGCTTACTCCCGTAATGTAGCATTTTGTTTACAGAAACATAAGAAATCAAAGCATTTTGTCGGTTTCTCTTTCTAATTCTAATAAATAATAAACCAATTCAGAAACAGATTGACTGGATAAATTCTGATAACTTGTTGATTCATCTGGTATCTAAATATAGGATATAGGATTTCTTTAGTAGCTTACTAGGTCGAAATTTTATGACGTTTAAAATGGATAAATCTAATGTCACATTCAGTAAAGATTTATGATACGTGTATAGGATGTACGCAATGTGTACGAGCTTGCCCGACTGATGTATTAGAAATGATACCTTGGAATGGGTGTAAAGCTAAACAAATTGCTTCTGCTCCAAGAACAGAAGACTGCGTTGGCTGTAAAAGATGTGAATCTGCCTGTCCAACAGATTTCTTGAGTGTTCGGGTCTATTTATGGCACGAAACAACTCGTAGTATGGGTCTAGCTTATTGATACGTTGCAGAAAACTCTACTTGAAGCAATTTGATTTTTTTACCGACAAAACTCGTGCTCAAACTATTTTCATTTTTGAGCACGGGTTTTCTGGTGCAAGTGTATCTTGTCTTTACCACGAATTTTTTGCATTTTTTTCCGTGGTTAACAATAATTGTCGCTTTGCCAATCTCTGTAGGTTCCTTACTTTTATTTCTTCCTCATAGAGGAAATAGGGTAACCCGTTGGTATACTATATGTATATGTATTATAGAACTCCTTATAATGTCTTATGCATTCTCTTATAATTTCAAAATGGACGATCCATTAATCCAATTAGTGGAGGATTATAAATGGATCAGTTTTTTTGATTTTCATTGGAGATTGGGAATAGATGGACTTTCTATAGGACCCATTTTACTAACGGGATTCATTACTACCTTAGCGACTTTATCGGCTTGGCCTGTTACTCGAGATTCTCGATTATTTCATTTCCTGATGTTAGCAATGTACAGTGGTCAAATAGGATCATTTTCTTCTCGAGATCTTTTACTTTTTTTTATCATGTGGGAGTTGGAATTAATTCCCGTTTATCTACTTCTATCCATGTGGGGAGGAAAGAAACGGCTATACTCGGCTACAAAATTTATTTTGTACACGGCGGGAGGTTCCGTTTTTCTCTTACTGGGCGTTCTAGGTATCGGTTTATATGGGTCTAATGAACCCGCATTAAATTTTGAAACATCAGCCAATCAGTCGTATCCTTTGGCCTTGGAAACCGTATTCTATGTTGGATTTTTTATTGCTTTTGCTGTGAAATCACCAATTATACCCTTACATACATGGTTACCAAATACTCACGGAGAAGCACATTACAGTACTTGTATGCTTCTAGCCGGAATTTTATTAAAAATGGGAGCGTATGGATTGATTCGTATCAATATGGAATTATTCCCTCATGCCCATTATATTTTTTCCCCTTGGTTAGTAATAGTAGGCACAACCCAAATAATATATGCAGCTTCGGCATCTCTTGGCCAACGAAATTTAAAAAAAAGAATAGCTTATTCTTCTGTATCTCATATGGGGTTCATAATTATAGGACTTGGTTCTATAACCGAGACAGGACTTAATGGAGCTCTTTTACAAATAATCTCTCATGGATTTATTGGAGCTGCACTTTTTTTCTTGGCCGGTACGACTTATGATAGAATACGCCTTGTTTATCTTGACGAAATGGGCGGAATAGCTATTCCAATGCCAAAAATGTTCACGATGTTTAGTAGTTTTTCCATGGCTTCTCTTGCATTACCCGGCATGAGTGGCTTTGTTGCCGAATTCCTAGTCTTTTTTGGAATAATTAACAGCCAAAAATATTCTTTAATGCCAAAAATACTAATTTCTTTTGTAATGGCAATTGGAATGATATTAACTCCTATTTATTCATTATCTATGTCACGACAGATGTTCTATGGATATAAGCTTTTTAATATGCGAAACTCTTCTTTTTTTGATTCTGGACCGCGAGAGTTATTTCTTGCAATTTGTCTTTTTTTACCAATACTGGGTATTGGTATGTACCCCGATTTCGTTCTTTCCTTATCTGTTGACAAGGTCGAAGTTATTCTATCTAATTCTTTTTGAAAACTATTTTCAAAAAAATCCGATGATTTTCCTATTTTTCATTCTAGAATGAAAAAAGCTCTTTTTTCTTATCATTAATTTTTCAAATTCTAATTAGAAATTGAAATAAAGTAAAAAAGTAAAAAGGGCCCGATTTACACGATTCGGGCCCTTTTTTAAAAAAGGTTAGTGTTATATAGAAGAGAGCCTGTTGTCTTTGTAAAATAATTTCTTTAATTCAATTAGATGTTAATGTAAATGCCCCATAACTATGTAACCCTATTCCTAATAAATTGACCCCAAAATAACATATCCAAATTATCAGAAAGCCCATAGACGCTACAATTGCCGAGTTTTCACACTCCAGTTTTTTAGTTGTTCGAGTATGTAAATAAATCGCGAATACGAGCCAAGTAACAAATGCCCAAGTTTCCTTTGGGTCCCAATTCCAATATGACCCCCATGCTTCGTTAGCCCATACTGCTCCTGAAAGAATACCTATGGTTAAAAATAAAAATCCTAGACTAATAACCCGATAACTCCAATAATCGAATTGTTGAATCAATTGATACCTGTAATAGTTCTTAACATAAAAAAAAGAAGTATTTTCTAAATGATTCCTTTTTAAAAAAATCTTTCGTTTTTTTCGAAATGTAATGACTAGAAGTGCTACTGATAATAATGATCCACATAAAAGGGACGCATATCCTAATATCATCATAGTTACGTGCATTATTAACCATTCGGATTGAAGAGCAGGTACTAATAGTGAAGATTGATTTAGTTCTGTTAAAAGCCCTGAAGTCGCAAATCCTTGGGTAAAAACAGCACTTGACCCCGTTATTCTATGTAATGGATTTTTATTTTTTTTGAAATACGGAACTATATGAATAAGGGAGAAACTCCATGAAAGGAAGAGTAATGATTCAGATAAATCACTTAGTGGGAAATGCCTAGAATAAATCCAACGCGTAACTAAAAACCCTGTTATACAGAAAAAACTCATTATGATGCCCTTTTCGGACAAATCATATAGTTGTCCGATTTGATTTACTAAAAAAAAGGTTATTAAACGAATTAGAATTGTGGTTAAAACGATTGAAAAGGAAATATGAGTTAATATATGTTCTAAGGTTGAAAATATCATAAAAAGGGAAGAGTATCGTCGGGAGTTGAATTTATTATAGGATCTATTTCTCTTTTTTAGAAGATCACATGCCGCCACTCGGACTCGAACCGAGATGCTCTAGCACTGCTTCCTAAGAGCAGCGTGTCTACCAATTTCACCATAGCGGCTTGTCTTGAACTTATATAAGAATAGTCTATAAATAAAGAATAAACAATCCTTGAGACTGAAGAACCCAAGTTAATGTAATCTTTTTTTTTTTCTTTTCTTTTTCAGAAAAGTTTGAAATTAGTCAAGAAAATTTTCTTGAAATAGAGATTTGAAGGTTCGTTATTTTAGTTTAGAGTCTTAATGAACTTCGTGAATTTTATCCGCTGCCAGAATTTTGGCATTCTTGAAACTTTAAAGTTATCCCGAAGTCAAACAATAGATAGAACTTACCAAAAGTTTGTTTTCTTTTTTAATTAATTATTATTAATTTTTTTTCATTTATTGAATTTCATTTTTGAAATCAAAATTAATAGAGATTGTTTTCACTAAGCTCTTGATTAGGTTGACAAAAAGAGATATAGCTAGAATCGCTATATTAATTCATAGAAATAGAACAAAATTGTAACAACAAATATTTCCAAAACAGAATCTATTAGTTTCAACCCTTTAATCAATAAGAAAAATACCTAATAAAAGAAAATTCACTTAAGAAAAGATCTTATATTGGCTCTTCGATAAATAGAGTAAATCTAGAAAGGGAGAGAAAATACAAATAACAAATTTTTTATTGTAATAACTAGGTGGATGGGGAAAACAAGCCTCCCCATCGTGTAAATGAAAAAATCGATAAACGTCAAGCCTTTTTGTTTTTTCGTGAGTCTTGTTGTTTGTTAACAAACTCTTTATTTTTCGAATTCCGTAAAGAATTCACAGTTAAAAAAAGAAATAAAAAGAGTGAAATGGGTTTTTTCTTATTGATTAACTCAAGTCAATAGATAATAGAAATTCGAAAAATTTCGAATTTCTATCTAAAAATCAAATAAAATATTCTAACTATTAGAATAGGAAATAATCAATTTTTGGAGTTGATTCCATTTTTCTTTTTTTATTACTTATTTGTTTTTGTTTGCTGCACAAAAAAAGTTTTGGAATTCCCGGTAGAAAGAGATTTTCCTAATGAAAAAGCTTTTAACGCTGTCCAATACCCCTTCCTTTTCCAAATATATTTACGAATACGACTTTTTGCTGTAGAAATACGCTTTTTTGGAACTGCCATTTTTAATCGCTTGTTTATTATTTTAGTTGGATGTGAAAGACATTTTTCGGTCAAACTAAACCCTTCCTTACTATTCATTCGAATATAAGTCGAATGAATAGTTTCTTCAAACAACGAAATCTAGATAGGGGAAAGATATTTTTTTTGACTTTTTCTATTTCATAAAATGAATATCAATCAAATGGTTTTTATTGATTAGTATTTTTATTTGATATTTTTTCTCATTAAAGTGTATATCTAGATAATCTACTCTACCATAGCAATCCGAGTCAAACTTTTTTTAGAAAAAGGAATCCATCCTTCGATTTTTTTATTTCCTTGTCTGTTAACCGGTCAACCTTGTTGAAAGGGGGCATTGAATGCAAAAATGTCAAAAAATTAGTAATTATTCCGTTTCATACCATTTGACCAATTGTAACTTCTTCGTTTGAATATTTGCAGTATTTAGAACAAACTTCTAACCAAAGAAAAAATATCTAAATAAAAATACTAAATCTAAGTAAAGTAAGAAAAAACAATTCGAATATTCTAGTTAAGTTAGTTTAACTTAGTTCATATTTTGACTTTTATTGACTCCTTTTAATTTTAACGAGACAAGATCCGGTGAATCGGAAACAATAAATTAGCAAATTAAGAATTCAAAAAACCTTTTTATTTTTTATGCAACAGACATATCAACACGGGTGGATCATCCCTTTCATCCCTCTTCCAGTTCCTATATTAATAGGGTTGGGACTTCTTCTTTTTCCGACGGCAACAAAAAAATTTCGACGTATGTGGTCTTTTCATAGTGTTTTACTTTTAAGTATAGTCATGATTTTTTCAATAAATCTGTCTATTAATCAAATAAATAGCAATTCTACTTATCAATATGTATGGTCTTGGATCATTAATAACGATTTTTCTTTAGAATTCGGCTATTTGATCGATTCACTTACTTCTATTATGTCAATATTAATCACTACTGTTGGAATTATGGTACTTATTTATAGTGATAATTATATGTCTCACGATCAAGCATATTTGAGATTTTTTGCTTATATGAGTTTTTTCAGTACGTCCATGTTAGGATTAGTTACTAGTTCTAATTTGATACAAATTTACATTTTTTGGGAATTAGTTGGGATGTGTTCCTATCTATTAATCGGATTTTGGTTCACGAGACCTCTTGCCACAAATGCTTGCCAAAAAGCTTTTGTAACTAATCGTGTTGGTGATTTTGGTTTATTACTAGGAATTTTAGGTTTTTATTGGATAACCGGTAGTTTCGAATTTCGGGATTTATTCGAAATATTCAATAACTTGATTTATAATCATGCGGTAAATATTTTCTTTGTCACTATGTGTGGTATTTTCTTATTTGCCGGTCCCATTGCTAAATCTGCACAATTTCCCCTTCATGTATGGTTGCCTGATGCGATGGAGGGCCCTACTCCTATTTCCGCGCTTATACACGCCGCTACTATGGTAGCAGCGGGAATTTTTCTTGTAGCTCGCCTTCTTCCCCTTTTCATAGTCATACCTTCCATAATGAATTTCATTTCGGTAATAGGAATAATAACAGTCTTATTAGGAGCTACGTTAGCTCTTGCTCAAAAAGACATTAAGAGAGGTTTAGCCTATTCTACAATGTCACAATTGGGTTATATGATGTTAGCTCTAGGTATGGGGGCTTATCGAAATGCTCTATTTCATTTGATTACTCATGCTTATTCCAAAGCATTATTATTTTTAGGATCCGGGTCCCTTATTCATTCAATGGAAAAGATTGTTGGCTATTCTCCCTCTAAAAGTCAGAATATGGTTCTTATGGGAGGTTTAAGAAAACATGTACCAATTACCAAAAATGCTTTTTTATTAGGTACACTTTCCCTTTGTGGTATTCCACCCTTAGCTTGTTTTTGGTCCAAAGATCAAATTCTTAATGATAGTTCGTTGTATTCAACAATTTTAGCAATAATAGCCTGGGCTACTGCGGGATTAACCGCATTTTATATGTTTCGTATCTATTTACTTACTTTTGAGGGACATTTAAATGTTCATTTTCAAAA